GTATATATATTATATTATGTTTATGTATAATATATATATATATATATATAGAAATAGAAAAAAAAAAGATATACCCCGGAGGTCTGGAGTCCAATCAACAGGATCCCTTTCTTCCCCTTTTATATACTATACAATCGGTTTATCTTCATTATAATTACAAAATTATAATTACAAAAGGGTACAAAATCCTTTATTTTTGCAACCCAATCGCTCTTTTGATTTTGGAAAAAATGAGATTCTCTTTATCAGTATACTATTTCTTCTACACATCCATCTCCAATTTCTACATATAAAATAAAATAATATAATTAGGATTAAAAAAAAAAAAAGAATAAGAATCAATGATTCACTCACAGGAAAACCTTTTCCCTCCCCGCATTGGGCACTAATCTATTTTTAACGTCTAATTAGATCGGGTAATTATTCAAATTAAGAATATAAGCTCGTTGCTTTTTGTTTTACTAGAGTTAGGAATTAGGGCTATAGAACTCTATCCATTTATTCACTAGACCCAAATTAAATGTGAATTTATTTTGTCCCCTTCCAAAAATAAAAACAATATTTTATAACTTAAAACAATCCTGTAAGGATAAATTAAAAGTTCTATTTTATTACGACATGCTGTTTTTTCCTTCATTACCTTTTTTTTTAGGATCAGTCGTGGTCCTCTAGACTCTACCAATAGTCTGGACGAATTCGTTGCTTCATCCAAATGTGTAAAAGATCATAGTCGCACTTAAAAGCCGAGTACTCTACCATTGAGTTAGCAACCCGGATAAATATATAGATACGATCGAAAAAAATTAATTGGATTGTCCTGCGGGACCTTGTCAAAATCAAAACCTTGACCCATTTTTTTTTCATTTTCATTAATAAAATACGTCTTGTCTGACAGTAAATCTGTCAACACATCATTTGACAGATGTGAAGGAAAAATCAATATAATATGGGGTAGGGATAAACAGATCCATTTATCTATGATTGAATTATATCTGTTCAATACGTCATTGTCAATATGAATAGAATGCTCATAAAACAAATTAAGTAAATATAAAACAAATTTAAGTAAATAAGGTCTTGCGTTGGATTGGCACAACATAAATAATCAATTTGAATGAAAAAAAAGACGGGTTAGAGAAAAATCTCGAGTTCATTTAATCAATAGAGGTACAATAAGCAAAATTTACCCGTCTTTGCTGGTAAATTAAAATTCCACAAGAAAAAACTAAATAAGTATAAATAGACCAAGAAAAGATAAAATTCTGTGTAAATAATTACACAAAGATAGATGCTAGTTACCCTCTTTTTTTTATTTAATATTTTTACTTTTTAATATTTTTACTTTAGATACTTTAATAATTTAATTAATTTAAAATTTAATGAATTAAATAAAATAATTAAATTAACAATTAATTCGAGATTCCTTCTTTAAATAATTCTGCCCTCCTTAAAATATCATGAACAGTGACTGTGGGTTGAGCGCCATTTTCAAGGAAATATAGAATAGCGGGGACATTTGAATAGGTTTGATTCTTTATCGGATCATAAAAACCCACTTTTCGAAGATCTCTTCCGTCTCTTCGGGATCGAACATCAATTGCAACGATTCGATAGATGGCTCATTGGGATAGATATAAATAAACAATGCCCCCCTAGAAACGTATAGGAGGTTTTCTCCTCATACGGCTCGAGAAAAATGATTCTCATTTCTGTATATAATAGCAAATGGATCCATAAAATCATGAATTAGACTATGATTTAAGTGGCTTTTTCTTCTTCCTTGCGTAAGAAAAAGAGATCTCATTCGTACTCATAACTCAAGTCGAATAATTCTGAAAGAGTTTGAAGGGAAATCTTTAGACATTTATTTTATTTTATTGAGTCGTCTCTAACCTCTTTTGTTTGTCTCGCCTCGAATTTATGTTTATTCTGCATTTTGATCCAATTGTTGAGACAATTGAAAATAATCTTTCCTTGTTCCGGAATCCTTTATCCTTGCTTTGTGAAATCATTGGGTTTAGACATTACTTCGGTGATCCTTACTCCTTTCAAAATGGCAGCAACATACCTTTTGTTTGTTTTTTCTTACTATGGAAAAAAAATACGAACAATTGATTCCCCTGTAATACACTTTTGTTGATCGAAATAGTTTTACCAATTCCGACAAATCTTACTTTATTTCAAACTTGTTTGAATTTTAACCTTATTTCGATTTATATATGGATTATATATGGAGGATATACTTACAAAGTTGGTTCAACTTATTGGTTTTGATTGTCACTAACCCTAGATTCTTCCCCCCACTAAATGAAATGAATCAATACTTTCTGCTCGGGCTTCATCATGTACTATTTAGATTAGAACCCAACACAAATTAGGTTCCTAGTAGAACAGAACAAAATATGTCGAGCCAAGAGCATCTTCATTCTTATAGAAAATGGTGGATGTAAGAATCCACAGTCGATCATGTCCTTCAAGTCGCACGTTGCTTTCTACCACATCGTTTCAAACGAAGTTTTACCATAAAATTTCTCTAATTTAATTTCGAGCCGATATGGAATTGATTCAATATGAAATCATGAATAGTCATTGGCTCAACCGGTATATCTGGGTATATATTATATATAATATAGATAATTATACATATCTGGGTATATATTATATATAATATATATAATTATACATTATATATATATATATATCCTATAGCCGGTACGAGAGTATAGTCCATTATAGTCTATATTATCTATCTATAGTACCTATTTATCTATATCTATATCTATAGATAAATGAGTACTATAGATAGATTAAGTATTTTCGGAGAAGGCTCGGCAAGGATCTCATTTTTCTCGAATAAATAAATTATAAATCTCAAAGAAAGGCCCTTAATGGATTCCCAATCCTGAAATAAAATAAATTTTGAATCAAATAAACTATTCCAATGATCCACGAGTTGGAAGTTTCTCGATAGTATCGATTTCTCACACTTCTTCGAGTATCAAAGATTTAAAAATTAAGTAAAACAAAAAAAAATCAAAATATGTATTTCCAACCGCATTTGACACTTGATTATGTTTGTAAGAAACTAAATAAATTCTTAAGAATGATTCTTAAGAATTAAGAATTCAGAACGACAGATTGTTCGTTCTATTTAATTTAACATTAACAATTTTCTGTTTAATGTTGGATACATTGTGATCCAATTTGCCCGTTTCTGGTAGAAACGATCTGGGACGGAAGGATTCGAACCTCCGAGTAACGGGACCAAAACCCGTTGCCTTACCGCTTGGCCACGCCCCATTTTGATTTCTATTCGACACTAATAAACACTAATACACTAATATTAGCGAATATAATAAATATAATATATAATTATATAATATTATATAATATTATATAATATGAGTATTGGTTATTCGTTAATTCTAGCCCAAGTACCTATGTGATATGTTATTGCTAGAATTCTATACATGTAGATATAGAATCAAAAAATGAATTGATCATTATATGGAATTCAATTAAGATATTGTATGAAAGTATAAGTCTTTGTATTCTCGTTTGAATGAGAATTGAAAGAGGGATTTTTGATTTGGGGGAGTTCAATCAAAGAAAAAAAAAGGCATGCCAAAAAATCCTTTTTTTTTTTTACCTTATATTTTTTTATATAAATTTTATATTATATAAATTTATATTATATAAAATTATATTATATTATATTATATAAAATAAAGTAACTCAATCAAAATAAAATTATCTAATCCACAAGAACGAAATGTTTGTTATGCTTAATATCTTTAGTTTCATCTGTATCTGTCTTAATCCCACCCCTTGTTCGAGTAGTTTTTTCTTCGCCAAATTGCCAGAGGCTTATGCCTTTTTCAATCCACTCGTAGACGTTATGCCCATTATACCTGTACTCTTTTTTCTCTTAGCCTTCGTTTGGCAAGCTGCTGTAAGTTTTCGATGAAATCTTTAATATTCTCCTAAATTCATTATTTTTTTGATAAAAAAAAAAAAGATTCTAAAAATTGATAAGATCAGATAAGTCTTATATTATAAACCCTCGATTCAAAAATGAAAATTTTATATATTGAATAACCGTAGCAATGAATGGCATTAAATTTTGATCAATTTATTTCCCTCGTTCTGTTCTGACCTTCCGGTGAAGAAAGACTTTATTAGGTCTTCCACAATACCTAATTGTGGATATAACAAGAAAATTTTGATTACGAAGGAACCAGAATCTTATTCCAAAGAAATTCGTTAAAATTACTTTTTTTTTTCAGGAAAACACTGCATTTTTTTTTTGAGACATGTCATGTCAAAATAGCATATGTGGTACAAAAAAAAAAAAAGAAAGAATAGGTAATCTATTCCCCCTTTCAATTAAAAAAAAAAAAAAAATGATCTTATCTTGGAGATTGTGTAATGCTTACTCTCAAACTCTTCGTTTATACCGTGGTGATATTCTTTGTTTCTCTCTTCATCTTCGGATTCTTATCTAATGATCCAGGACGCAATCCTGGACGTGAAGAATAAACATAACATAAGAGATTTTTAGATCTTCCTTTCCTTTTTTCTGAATTCTTTTTTCTTATTTTTTTATCTATTCCATAGATTTAACTATTTAAAAATAAAATAAAGAGATAGAGATTTTTTCGAATTCAAAACTCTGAAGTGATGAGGGATAGCGGAGAGAGAGGGATTCGAACCCTCGGTACAAATTAAACTCGTACAACGGATTAGCAATCCGCCGCTTTAGTCCACTCAGCCATCTCTCCCAATTCAAAATTGAAAAATTTTTATGTGATGTAACACGTAAAGTTGAAATAAAGATTGATAAAAAAAAACCTCGTCTTCCTTTCTTATTAGAATTAGAAAGATATATACAAAATATATAAATAAAAATATATAAATATATAAATAAATATACGCTATCTACAAATTTGATCAGATCAGCAATTAAATTTATATAATGATTTGAAACGGATATCACCAAT